GTGTTCGCTCAAGAAAAGCTCCAGAAGATGTTAATCGTAAATAAGAAGATTGTTTACGAAGAAAAACTAATACAAATTCGCATTCAGATACATAAGAATTATATGGGAACCGAAATAGTCTTTTATTTTCTTTTGAAAAAAAAAAAATAGAATTATTCGGAGTAATAAGACTATTCCAATTATGATATTCGTGAAGAAAGAATCGCAATAAATGTAAAGAAGGAACATCTTGGATCCAGCATTGAAGGATTTGAACCAAGATTTTCAGATGGATGGGATAAGGTATTAGTATATCTGACACATAATTTAAATGCGATAATTTGTCCTCCAAAAAGGGAAATATTGAATGAATAGATCGTAAATTCAAATTCCGAGATTTTGGTATTTTTTTTTCTTCGAGGGAAGATACTAATCGCAGCAAGAATGGAATTTCCACAATGACTGCAAAACCTTCCAATATCATCTGAGAATAAAAATGAAAATAAAAATAATTGTTGTACCCAACGAATCGATTTTGGTTAGAATCGTTAACCGAATAAATCAAATAATTCTGTTGATACATTCGAATAATTGAACGTTTCACAAGTACTGAACTAGATTTATTGTCATAACCAAAAATTTCCGTGGATTCGTAAAAAATCGAACCATTTAAACCACGATCATGAGCAAATGTGTAAATATACTCCTTAAAGAGAAGCGGATATAGAAAGTGTTGTTGCCGAGATCTATCTTTTTCTAAATATCCTTGTAATTCTTCCATTTACATTTCTACTTGAACCAGAGGCAGGACCCATTTCATTTTTGGGGTTATCAAATGATACATAGTGCAATATGGTCAGAACAGGGTATATATTATGTATATAATTACAGTAAGAAAAGAATATATATCCCACAAACAAAGGAAACAGGGGAGTCCAATCAACAGATCTTTTTCCTCTCCTTTTCTATCCAATTGGTTTATGTTCGTTATAATTACAAGAAGGTCAAAAATCCTTTATTTTTGCAACTCGATCGCTCTTTTGACTTTGGAATAAATTCTCTTTATCAGTATACTGTTTCTTCTACACATCCGTCTCCAATCCATAATAAAGAATAATTAGGATTCATAAAAAAAAAAAAGAAAGAAAATCAATGGTCCACTCACAAAAGAACCCACCCTTTCCCGCATCAGGCACTAATCTATCTTTAACGTCTAATTAGATCGGGTAATCATTCAAATTAAGAACAAAAGCTCGTTGCTTTTTATTTCACCAGAATTAGAGCCATAGGGCTCTATCCATTTATTCACTAGACCCAACTGTAAATGTGAATTTTTTTTTTTTCACTTCCAAAAAGAAAAAAAAAAATTTGTAACGATCCGGTAAGGATAAACTCAAAGTTCTACTTTAATTAAATAATAAATTATTAATTAAATAATAATAAAAATAATAATAATATTTTATTACGACATGCTGTTTTTTCCATTCATTACCTTTGAGGATCAGTCGTGGTCTTATAGACTCTACCAATAGTCTGGACGAATCTGTTGCTTCATCCAAATGTGTAAAAGATCATAGTCGCACTTAAAAGCCGAGTACTCTACCGTTGAGTTAGCAACCCGAATAAAATAAATAGGATATGTAAATACGGTCAAAATAAAAAAATCAATTGAATTGCACTGCACGACCCCGTCAAAACATTGAACTAGAACAAATCGAAAAGAAAGATTTGTTGATCAATTAAAAACACCAAAATACCAAAATGGACAGATCGGATTAAACAACAAACAACAGATTCCCAATAGAGATGTCAAAATTGTGACAAACCACCATTTTCTTTATCAATTTTCTTTTCTTTTTCGTTAAGAAAATACATCTTGTATGCCAGTAAATCCGGCAGGACAAACCCATCATTTGACTGAAGTGAAGGAAAGAAAAAACCAATATGGGGTGGAGATAAACAGATCTATTTATCTACGATCGAATTATATTTCTTCGATGCACCATTGTCAATATGAATCCAATGTTAAGAAAACAAATTTAAGTAAATCAAATAAGGACTTGTGTTGGATTGGCACAACATAAACATAAATAATAAATTTGGATGAAAAAAATACGAAAGAGGTAAAGTAAAGAAAAAATCTCGGGTTTATTCAATCAATAGAGGTACGATAAGCAAGATTAACCCCTTGTTTGTTGGTGGATTCCCGCAACAAACAAAACAAGAAAAAAAAAAGTAAATTAAGTATGAATACAGCAAGAAAAAGGCAAATTGTGTGTAAATAATTACACAAAGATAGATACTAGTTCCCCCCCCCCTTTTTTTATTTATTAATTTTGTTTTTTTCCTTTAATTAACTCGAATCGAAGTTCTTTCTTGAAACAATTCCGCCTTCCTTAAAATATCACAAACAGTTCCCGTAGGTTGAGCACCTTTTTCAAGGAAATATAGAATAACAGGAACATTTAAATAAGTTTGATTCTTTATCGGGTCGTAAAAACCTACTTTTCTAAGATCTCTTCCTTCTCTTCGGGATCGAACATCAATTGCAACGATTCGGTAGATGGCTCATTGGAATAGATGTAAATAAACAATGCCCCCCCTAGAAACGTATGGGAGGTTTTCTCCTCATACGGCTCGAGAAAAAAGGATTCTAAATTTCTGTATATGTATATAATGGCAAATGGATCCATAAAATCATGAATTAGACTATGATTTGAGTCGTTTTTTTATTCTTCCTTACAGAAAAAAAGAAATCTCATTCGTACTCATAACTCAAGTTGGGTAATTCTGACAGAGTTCGAAGGGAAACCCTTAGACATTTATTGAGCCGTCTCTAACCTCTTTCGTTTGTCTCATCTCGAATCTATTTTTATTCCTCATTCTGATTCAATTGTCGAGACAATTGAAAATAGTGTTTACTTGTTCCGGAATCCTTTATCTTTGCTTTGTGAAATCATTGGGTTTAGACATTACTTCGGTGATCCTTACTCCTTTCAAAAGAGCAGCAACATACCTTTTTGTTTTTTGTTATTTTTTTCTATACTATAGAAAAAAATATGAACGGTGGATTCCCTTGTGATACACTTTTGATCGAAATAGTTTTACCAATCCTGAAAAATTTTACTTTTTATTTTTCAAACTTCTTTGATTTTTCGATTTTTTTAACCTTTCGATTTATATATTGAGGATATACTTACAAAGTTGGTCTAACTTATTGATAGTTACTAACCCTAGATTCTTCCCCCTGATAAACGAATCAATCCTTTCTGCTCGAGCTCCATCATGTACTATTTACTTACAACCTAACACAAATTAGGTTCCTAACAGAGTAGAACAAACTATGTCGAGCTAAGAACATCTTCATTCCTATAGAAAATGGTGGATGTAAGAATCCACAGCCGATCATGTCCTTCAAGTCGCACGTTGCTTTCTACCACATCGTTTCAAACGAAGTTTTACCATAACATTCCTCTAATTTTATTTCAAACCGGTATGTAATTGATTCAATATGGAATCATGAATAGTCATTGGCTCAACCGGTGTGTGTATACCGGTATATAATAGTACATACTTTCTATCTATCTATCTATCTATGGATAGATAAGTATTTATCCGGGTTCTATCTATCTATCTATCTATGGATAGATAAGTATTTATCCGGGGAAGGCTCGGCAAGGATCCAATTTATTTAACTCTATATTCTATCATATGAATGAAACATATTTCTAAAAAAGACGAATAAATAAGTTTGCTTAAGACTTATTTACATCTTAAAAAGATTGTTCGGGACGATCAATCATGAAGGATCCATTTTTCTCGAACAAATAAACTATAAACCTCAAAAGAAGAACCTTTAATATTAATAGATTTGCAATCCCGGAACAAAATCAATTATTAATAAAACTTTTTTATTTTATACAATACGGATTTTGTTTTACTTCAGGTTCAAGAATTTTTCTTTTCCATCAATTTCATAAAGTCAAGTAGATGCAATATACGAATTTCCCCCCAATCGCTACATTACATTGATTTCCAATTATTCATTTGAACCGGATAAGATATAAGATGAACCAGATAAAATACAAAAAAATGGGGTCCAGATCAATTCGTTTTTACTATTTTTTTCCCACACCAGCTTTAGAAGTTTTAAGACCAGTGATGAAATTAGTACCAAAAACTCCCTACTCTTTAGTCTCCACATGGACTGTGGAATTTGGATACCCCATTTATTTACTTTAGGCTTTTTACCCTTGGTAAGGGAATAAAGAGGCCTTTCTTTCATTCACATTTCGATTCAGAATGCTTCATGTGAGAATTGACATTTCATAGATATGGGACATAAAGTTTCCATAAGTAACTAACTTTAAAATGAATATTGAGTAGTACGAACATATCCTGAATGTGAATGATAAACCCAGAATTTCTTTTTTGAATTCAAAAAAAAAAGATATTTATTTCCACCCACATTTGACACTTGATTACGTTTGTGAGAAACCAAATGAAAGAAAAAATATGATTCTAAGAATCATTCTTAGAATTCAGAACAAAAGATTGTTCTCGTTAACAATTTTATGTTTCATGTGGGATACGATGCGATCCCATCTTTCGTTTCTGATGGAAACGATCTGGGACGGAAGGATTCGAACCTCCGAGTAACGGGACCAAAACCCGCTGCCTTACCGCTTGGCCACGCCCCATTTCGAATTTCTATTCGACACTAATAAACATTAATATTGGTATTGGTTATTCGTCAATTCCAACCCAATAAATAAATACATCGGGGATATATTGTTGCTAGGATTCAACACATGTAGATATAGAATCAAAAAAATTCATTGATCATTACAGGGAATTCAGTTAAGATATTGTATGAAAATGGAATTCCTTGTATTCTCATTTGAGAATGGAAGGAAAGATTTTTATTTGGGAGAGTTCAAAAAAAAAAAAAGAAAGATTTTTTGACTTGTCTTTTTTTTCCCTTATAAAAAAAAAACTCAATCAGAAAAAAATTATCTAATCTACAAGAACGAAATTTTGTTATGCTTAATATCTTTAGTTTAATCTGCATCTGTCTTAATTCTGTCTTTTATTCGAGTAGTTTTTTCTTCGCCAAATTGCCCGAAGCTTATGCCTTTTTAAATCCAATCGTAGATGTTATGCCTGTCATACCTGTACTTTTTTTTCTCTTAGCCTTTGTTTGGCAAGCTGCTGTAAGTTTTCGATGATTTAATACTCTGCTAAATTCATGATTTATTCGATAAATCAAAATTCGAAAAATTGATAAGACCATATAAGTCTTACATTATGAACCCTCGATTCAAAAATCGAAATTCTTGTATATTGAATAACCGCAGCGATGAATTTTGATCAACTTATTTCCTCGTTCTGACCTTACAGTGAGCAAAGACTTTATTAGGTTGCCTACAATACTTAATTATTCATATGACAAGAAATTTTTGATAACGAAGGAATCAAAATCTTATTCCAAAGAAATTCGTGAAAATGACTTTCTTTTCAAAAAACACTTCATTTTTTTTGGGGTGTCATGTCAAAACAAAATAGTGTATGTGGTAAAGTAAAAAATAAGTAACCTATTCCCTTTTTCAAAAAAAAAAGATCTTGGAGATTGTGTAATGCTTACTCTCAAATTATTCGTTTATACAGTAGTGATATTCTTTATTTCTCTCTTCATCTTCGGATTTTTATCTAATGATCCAGGGCGTAATCCTGGACGTGAGGAATAAAAAAAGATATTTTTCGTTTTTCCTGCTTTTTCTAAATTTTTTTTCTTATGATTTTATCTATTCCATACATTTACCTATGATAAAATCAAGGGATCGAACTTCGAATTCGAAAGTCTCAAGTAATAAGAAGAAGCGGAGAGAGAGGGATTCGAACCCTCGGTACGAATAACTCGTACAACGGATTAGCAATCCGCCGCTTTAGTCCACTCAGCCATCTCTCCCCATTCCCATCCCCGTTTAAAAATGGAAAATTTTTTATGTGATGTGACACGTGAAGTAAAGATTGATAAAAACCTTCGTTTTACTTTTTTATTTATCTATTTTTTTTTATATATTTTTTTTTTATATATTCTTTTATTTATATTCTATTAAATTATATTCTTTATTCTATTAAATTATATTCTTTATTTTTTATAAATATATATATATATATATTTATTTATAAATATAAATAAAATAAATTTTTATAATATAATAAATAATATATTTATTTATAATATTTTTTATAATAAAAAAAAAGATATAAGATAAAGATATATAAAATATTATAACAATTATATAACATATATAAATAAACATTATAATATAACTTATAAGTTATTTTATTATAAACTTATAAAGATATATAAAAAGAACAATAAAGCAATATATATATATATATATATAGGATAAATATATATATATATAAGAAGAAATTTGATCAGGAATTCAATTTAGATAATGATTCGAAACGGATATCCCCAATAGAAAAATACCCTACTTCTTCTATTTTGTACGAAAGGTTTATTCCCCCGGCTTGGTTTAAGTACTGGCCGGGCCAGGCCAGTATTTCCATAGATAAAATGATTTAATAATGATTTGATATCAATCAAAAATACTTGTTGAAGTGGCATTTCTTATTATTAATACTTAATATTATATTAAGTATTAATCTTAATATTATATTAAGTATTAATCTTAATATTATTACTTAATATTATTAATATTAATTTAATATTATTAATATTAAATTAATATATTTTTTTTTTTTATTTTCTTTTTATCAATTTATTACTTACTGGAAAAAGAAACTGGAATAAAAAACATATATATATATATACATATATATTTATTATGTACATATATATGTACATATATTAAACAATAAAAAGTATTAAAATGAAAAATAAAAAAAAAATATCAAATATTAAACACACATATTTATTTATAAACGTAGTTATAATATAACTCATTTATTTGTTCAAGAGACAAACTTTATTTGAACAATTGAGATCCAATTGACCCGAATTCTTAATTCATAAGTAAGATCTGGCAGTTGAAAGAGAAGTTGAAAAAAAAAAAGAAACCATGTATGCAGATTTCATCCTTTCTATGATCCAGCTTCAATGATTCTTTCAGACCGGGACTGTCAGTAATGACTTCGTATCAAACGAAAAGAAAAGTATAATATAACTATAACTTTTTTTATGTTATTTAAGTAAGCTTTCTGCTCTTCGCCTATTTTAAAGTCCCCGGCGGGACGAAGCGTAAACGCTAAAATTTTCATGATTCTGATGCTATCTTGATTGCGCCTCACTCTTTTGTTCGACAAATGGTCCATTCATATACAATAATAAATATGTAGCGGGTATAGTTTAGTGGTAAAAGTGTGATTCGTTCTATCAAAAACTTAAATAGTTAAGGGGTCTTTCAGTTTTTTTCATATTCCGATCAAAAACTTTATTTCTTAAAAAGGTTTAATCCTTTACCTCTCAATAGTATATTTGAGGAAGAA